TCGTCAAGGAACGAAAAAAGTCGCAATTTGTCTCTCCCGCCCGGCGTGTGTGCCTACCAATTCAACAAGTAGTTTTAGTTGTTGAAAGGATTCCGGTGAAAAATGAAGAAGTACAAACAAGCAAGAAAGAATTCGATACGAAATTGCTGGTGGGTAATCTAACCAAATGATGAGGGATTCCTCGAGAAGTTAACAATTAGTTTTCATATTGAATGATTATAAATTCTTCAAGGAAGAATGGGTTTGAAACATACACGAGGAAGGTTCTGGGAGCAATATCGGTTGTGAATCTCTTACGAACCAAGAGCCGTGTGAAGTAAGAATTTCATGCACGGTTCCGAATGAGCGGAAAGATCGGAAATCTTCTTTTCGACTCTGACTCTCCTATACCAGTCGTTGCTTTTTTCTCTGTTACCTCTAAAGTAGCAGCTCCAGCTTTATTTACGCGACTCTTCGGTCTAATTTTTCCACATTTATCTAATGAGTGGCATATCGTGGTAGGATTATTAGCTACTTTTAGCATGATATTAGGAAATCTAATTGCCGTTACTCAAATAAGCATGAAACGTATGCTAGCTTATCCCTCTATAAGCCAAATTGGATATATTATGATTGGAGTACTTGCTGCAGACCCGGAGAACGGTTACGCAAGTATGATAACTTATACGTTTATTTATATACTCATGAATCTGGGAACTTTTGCTCGTATCACCTCATTTGGTTTACGAACCGGAACTGATAATATTAGGGATTACGCGGGATTATATACGGAGGATCCTGTTCTAACATTCTCTCCGGTTTTACGTTCACCATCCCTAGGGGGTATCCCTCCACCATCCGGTTTTTTTGGTAAACTCTATCTCTTCTGGCATGGATGGAAAGCTGGTTCGTACCCATCAGTTCTGGTAGCGCTCGTCGCAAGTGTCATTTCTATCTATTATTATCTTAAAATAATTAAATTAATGTTCACCGGGAAGAATGGTAGGAGCGATGCATCCACAACTTATATACGAAATTCATTAGTTTCTCCATCAATTTCAATCTCAAAAAGTTCTGTTGAAATAGCTATGATCATTCGTGCACTAGCATCAATCCTATCGGGTATATTGATAGATCCCATTATCGGGATCACACGGAATACTTTATTCTAGACTCACTTCTTGTGATGCGAACTCTTTTTCTTTCGAATGATTTTTACTAGAAGCCGGTTCTGCTGCCCCAACTAGTCTGTCTCTGCAACTTACGAAATAGTTCTATCTTCTTCGGTAATTGATCTTGACATTTTCCTATCTAGCTTGTATTTGTCTTTTCGCACCCGGAATCACTTGCTGGGAAAATGATCACCCGTCTACTACGGGGGAGATATAAGTATTTTCGCGCGACGCACAGCTGGGGTTGGGCAGTAACAACCCATGCTGCTACATCCAAATATTTAGGCGGAAAGAGAATGCCTATCTTTCTTGCCTCTTCGTATGGTATTATTTTATTGATGCCGAAAAAGAGACTCTATGTAGGAAGAGGCAATCAACCACCCCTTTAGGATGATTGATTGCGGGCAAGAGTAGATTCGAACCCTCGGCCGTCGTCAGTATGAAGTGGAACCTTACCACTCCATGAAGAAGCAATGAGTAATGAAGAAGGTCCAGCCAGGTACTTCATCTAAACCTGACCTGAGTGGAGTCTCCCAGTTAGTAAATTTGGTAAAAAAGAGATGAAAATTCGGTTCAGCAGTTGACAGGCATAGAAATTCTTCATAAAATGGAGTTATGTTGGTGAGCGTAGCTACACCATTTCTCCCTGCTTTCGAAGAAAGGATAGACATACTAGACTCAAAATCTAGTATCGCATAGTACGTAGGTTCAAAATCCTACGCGAGGCGTACAGAGGTCTCTCATTTATGAGAGAAGTCTCTCGACTTCTTGCTTCTAACCATTGGTCGACTTCCATGCCTGTCTCCTCGAGTGAAGAGACACTGGAAATGTCTCTCTCTACTCGAGAGACGAGTGGGTCCCATTGCAGAGATATGTGAGGCGGTAAGTCCCACCTCTTCTTCTTTGTCTTTCCAAACCAAGACTGGGACGGAAAATCCTAACATCCGAAAGTATTGGAGCGAGACCCAATACTCAAGGAATAGTCTTACAAATATAAAAGAGAAAAAAAAAACAAAAAAGGACGACTGAGACATGAGCGCGATCTTTATAAGAAATGATAATGTAAATGAGATGAACCAGAAATCTTAGTAGTTGGTTGCTTGGTGTCTCAAAACAAAAAAAAGGATGGGACTCAAAATCCCATCCTTTTTTTTGTTTCCAAAGCAAAGGACTCCAAATCCTCCGAATGGGACTCGAAATTCCACTCATAAGCCCAGCCCGTAAGGGCCATTTCTTCCATCTACCTTACCAATACCTTCATCTCGATCTTGCTTGATATTGCTTAATCCTGCCTTTAAGTCAGATATGAAAACCCCCACCCCATACCCTCTAGCGGTAGAGAAAAAAAGAACCATCAGAGGGGAGGGAAAAACCGACACGTCAAAGTTAATCAGCGCAAAATTTTGTGGATCCGTGGGGGGGTGGGGGGGGGGGGCTGAGAACCACGGAACATACCTCTTTGTTTTCGGGACTGAAAACCACTAATCCCAGTCGTCCTTGCTAAATCTGGATAATTATTACAATCCTCAACGAATTATCGCGCTATCGTCTACCTCCCTT